CAGAAAATGGCCCAAAAGCCTCTAAGTGTTTTGAAGACACACAGTCTATATAACTTAATTAACTAGAAAGCTGAGAAGATATTTCTCTTAACCTCCTTAGCAGGGAGACCTTATAACTTTCCTAACCTTGCCAAACAACAAATCCCTTGTTAACCTCTAATAAGTAACCTAAGCATATTAGTAAAACGAAAGAAAAATAAAAAAAAAAATTCTTGAAAATACTTGGGTGAGTAGGCAAATTTAGTAAAAGAGATATCTCCAAATCAAACACAACGAAGAAAACTAATAGAATAAAAAACCTTACACTAAATTTATTAATATTGACCGCATGACCAGAAAAACCTCTCTCAAAGGGTCTGCTCCAAACGCCCTTGTTGTGGTAATCCAGACTCTTTTTAAATAGAAGCAGGTGATAAGTAAAAACCAGTAATAAAATAAAACCCCTCATAAAAAATATACCTAATAATGATACCATTGAAAGTAGTTTATGAAAAACTTCAACAGAGTAAGAATCTGACACTTTTATATAAGCTATACCTTCTTACCGACGGAGGATTAACCTCAGATACCACTATATCAAAGTGGCCTGCATTTGCAGCCCTATCGGCCAGTTAGCTCCCACGGGAGATCTCTAATCCCCAAAACTAGTATTTTAACTTAAACCACATAACTGATAATTCGCTTGCAGCCCCAAAGGGACTTCTCAAAGTTAACAGCCTTGCGATTTTATATAATCTATACATGCTAGTTTAAAAAACGCATGCGAGTAAAAAAACAATGAACAAAAGGCTGTAACGCCACATGAAATTAATGTAATAATCATAACGTACACGGGGGAGAGTGCCCCGAGCTCAAAGGAAAAATAATGTATTAAAAATAGTGGCAAGTTCTACCAATTTACCCGAAAAAAAGACTATAGCAGTAAACCATCTCATAATATAAATAATTAAATATTCACAAGCAAATAGACAAGTAAAAAACACTTTACAGTATTCTGTATTAAAACCCCTGACAAGGTCTCTCTCAGATTCGGCATAGTCAAAGGGGGTCCGATTAGTCTCACATAAAATACATATTAGCCACAAACCATAAAAAACAGGGCAAATAAAGAAAAGCCTGTATAAACTCCTTGAAGAAAAATTGAGTTTATACCCGCTATACATCAAACCTAGTATTATAGCTAATCCCATAAGACAGGCTTCAAAAGTTACAGAGCCAAAAGAAGCTCGGAGGGATCCATACAAGGAGTACTTATTGTAACTACCTCACCCAGCTCCTAATATACTATAACCCCTCATACTTGTTACTATTAGAAAAATTAGAATACCTAGCGAGTGCGTGCCACCTGAGCATCAATCAAAATACAACCTACAATAGCCAGTAGCTAATACTACCAGAAGATATACACTATATAACCCCATGTAACTACGGAGTTGCCTACCATAAACCTTAAACTTCAGTACCAACTTGATTAAATCAGCAAACCTCTGGAATAACCCGGATAGACCCACCTTTTTAGGTCCCTTACGGATCTGGATATAGCCAAGCACCTTACGCTCACTTAGAATAAAAAAAGCCACGAAAACCATAACAAGAATGAATCTAATCATAACACCCAAGAAATTGCAAATTCTTTTAAGCAAAACCATAATAACCTGCGCAAGAAGCGCATCTTAAGTACGACAAACTTATACTTTTAGTTAAGCTAAGGCTATTTAAAACAATTATAGCAGAAATCAATTCACCTTTGCAACCAAAATGCAAAATGCTACGAGCACCATACTATAAATATATGATTGGCGTAGGCGTATAGCACAATGAATGTGTGTAAAAATAATTAATCAACCTAACAACGAGGTTAAAACCCATTTAGTGTACGCAAAACACTTATTTTAAATTAAATTACGTCGTTAGAATCAACAATATCTTAGAGCCAAAAGGCTATCCTTTATGTGTAAAACAAAAGCTTTTTCATTAAGCTACTAAGACAACAGATTAAAATATATTTCCATCACCAGTTCTTCAAAGGAATCCCCAACTCTTAAATAAATAGTACTGCTCTGATAGACCATAAAAAAAAAATAAAAAAATCAATCCTCATGGTATAGAACAGTATATTAAAGAAAATACTCTTAAAATCTTATATAAAAAGGATAGTGACAAAGGGATAGAGTATAACCTAAACATAATATACCTGCTAGAATAAACCCTATAAAACCCTTTCAGATTACTAATGATATATATACAAAGGGATGACCAGATAAAATAAAATACTAGTAGAATGTATGATATAAATCTTTTACTATATATGAAAAGTAAAAATAAGACACACCCTGATGCAACACTCATGTTAATTCATAATGTTTTAAGTTTTGACACACCAAATCAAAAGTATAAACCACAGAATAAAAACCTCATACCGCAGAGTGTTTTTCTACAAGAGAAATAGTAATCCTGAGAAAACAGGACACTTAGTAGGGGAGAACAAATCTTAGAGCAACAAGTAATTAACCATATTACCACCCACCTAACCGATTTACCTACTATATAAATCCAAAATCCAACAGGAAACAAACAAAACTTTATAAGAAAACCTATAAAAGAAATTAAGTTACCACCTTCTTTAACTAATAGAAACCCTGAAAATATTAGACCAGAACCCACACCAGAAAGAAGAAGATAGTAAAGTAATCCCTTGTAATAATTAGAATACACATATTTTATAAAAAAACAAGGGACAACCCTCAAAACTGATAGCTCTAGAAACAACCACATTTTAAGGGTTTTAGCACAAGTCAAGGATAAAAACGAAAATAAGATACAAAAAATACAAGAAAGTGTTTTTATTAAACCCACGCCTAATGATCTATGCTAAATCCAAGAATTTTAATAACTATAAATCAATGAACTACAGCTACAAAGATTTCATACAAAAACAATAAGCATAGAAACACTACAAGAATCTTTTTACCCATAGCCATCATTCCTAAACTTATACCACCTAATCCCCCTATGGTAATTTTTAAAAAAGGACGAAGCATCAGAACGAGTGGACGAACCACAAATCTGATGGTTTCAGCTAAACAAACAAAGGGAGCTATTGCTAATGGGGTACCAGGTGGAAGAAGACTTGAAAAAAATGGGTTTAAACCATTTTCTAGGCGCAAGAATAAAATACCACCAAACATAGGGCTTATTAATAATAGAATTAACCCTATGAAACCGACCCCACCATATAAGTAGGGGGTTCGAAGTAATAAAAAGCATATTGAAAGAAATAAAGCCAGAGCCTTATAGAAATAAGAAAGATTATTAACTACGGACATAAACCTGTTAAAAATGTAAGGAATAAAATTATTCATCAGCATTAGAAAAAATGGGGTAAACCCATACAAATTGGACATGAACCAATTAGTCTTATTAACTTATTTCTCTCCTACCAAGTTTGGTGCCTCTAGTGCTTCAAACTAACGCTCTAAATAATTAAGCTAAGGAAAATATACTAAATTAAGTTATAATAATATACCCCATAAGAAGCAACTCAAGCAGAGCACGAGTTGTAGGATAAACCTGAAGTAATAAATAAATACTTTACCCAATTTTGAGTTACGAGAGATAAAATAACTAATTAATAGAACAGGTACTAACCCACCAATAAACAAATATATTGAATAAGGTAGTACAAACCCTAACCAATAAAAAGAATTTATTAAAATTGTTACTTCACTTAAAAACTGTATGCTAGGCGGAAATGAAGCTAGTGTAACCAAGGATACAATAGATAAGACACGTAAAATTAATCTTCTCCTGTTTAAGTCCCCTAAAACTAATCATTTGCGGGAACCACAACCTTTATATAAATAAAGAAACAAATAAAAAAGCAAACCAGCTGAAATACCGTGCCCTAGGCAATAAAAAGATCTAACACCAATTCCCCACCAAGGGCTGCAGTATAAGCCCACTAATGAAATTAAGATATGGCTTAAGCTTAAAAAAGCTAGTCAACGCTTCCTGTCTAACTCAAGGAAGGAGTTAAAAAAAAAAAAAATTCTAAAGAGGAAAGAAAGTATAATGTATATATATATGTCCTCAAAAAGGAAGCATTTAAATCGATATACACCTATCAAACCCAGCTTCATTATATAACCCCTAAGCATTATAGAAACATGCCTGTTAGCCTCGGCATGTACCACTGGGAGTCAAGAATGAAAAGGAGGTAGGGGGATCTTAGTAATAAAAAGTAAGAACAAAAGAACCCCTAAACCACCTAATTCAATATTGAAACTGCTGATTGTAAAACTGTTTTTTAATAATCTTAAGTAAATAAGCACTCAGAGCATAGGGAGCCTAGTTACCATCACGTAACCTAATAAATATCATATGGCTAGAAAACGCTCTGAATAAGGGGAATCTATGTATAAGAGAAGAAGTAAAGGTAATATAGAAAGCTCATAAAAAATCCAAAACAAAAGGGTGTTTTTTAATTTAAAGCAGACAACACTACAAAACATGCTAAGGAACAGCATTAATTGACTCACCTTTCTCCCCGGGTAACTTTTAACAAATATTGAAAAAAAAATAACAGGTATAAACCTTAAAAAAACAGTAAAAGGTTTAACACATCAATAATCTTTACAAAAAAAATAGTCTTGTAAAAAATAAATGGATATGAATAATAACCAACACAGAGTTGAGCCAGATAGTACTAAGAAGTTATAAGTTTTTGTCTTCACAGGCGGGATAATACCACAAGAGATAGAGTAACCTCAATTGTCGCAACAACAATAAAGACAAGAAAGCAAAGACTTCCTGAACCAGAGTCCACTATAGACCTGATGAATAATATTAATACATTAAGGTTTTCTAATACAACTAAAATACTTAAAAACTGGAAACTAGAAAGAAAAAAACTAAAAAAACAGACAAACAATCCTAATAAATAAAATAGTATCACTACAAGCTATATTTTCAACCAAACTTATAGATAAAAAGGCACAATACCCTTATAACCCTTCTAAATTGACTTATAAAAACATATGGAGGCTCGGGGTGACAAGCACCTAGATACCTTAATAATATTATTTTTGTTACAATAACTCAAAACAGTACCTGACGAGAAATGTAGTAACAACAAGCATATTTGGTTGTAGGTATCCAAAGAACTAACAAAAATACTATTACTAAAACCAACCCACCTATCTTAGATTTAATAGAACGAAGCATAGCGTAATAGACCAAGAAATACCACTCAGGCTTTATGCTAGCTGGTGTGACCAATGGGTCGGCGTGCAGATAAGCTTCTGCATCCAAAACTAGATCAGGTTTATAAAAAATTAGGAATAAACACAAGCCATACAATATCATAAGACAGTAAAAATCCTTGTTACTGTAGTACCTGTGAAAATGGACAACATCTGTATAACCAGATGGCGCAAATAAGGGGTTGTTAGAGCCAACCTTGTGAAGATAAAACAGGTGTAAACCCCTCAACCCAATAATCACAAAAGCTAAGATAACATGGGCAGCAAAAACACGCATTAATGTCACATTTGTGACAGAAAATCCTCCTACAATAAAATTATATAACTTAGGCCCTACTAGTGGAACACTTTGTACTACAGAGGTCAGCACTGTTGCGGCCCAGTAGGACATCTGGTGCCAAGGAAGAATATAACCCAAGAAAGCTTCCACCATCATAAGTAGATATAGTATGAACCCTATGTTCCAAACTGGTACCTTAGTGTAGCTAGAATAGTAAAGGGCACGACCCATGTGAACCCTAAAAACCACAAATATAAAACTAACACCCCAAATATGTACATAGCGCACAAACCAACTAAACATACTATCATTAGTTAACTCCATAACACATGGAAATCTGAGTTTGACATCAGCAACATAAAGAAGGGATAAAATGATACCGCTTATTATTTGAACCATCAAAAAACCCGATATCATGAATCCCCTGCATCAGTAATAACTAAGTGAAGCGTTTGTTGGTAAATCCAAAACTTTTTTACGAACAATTTTAAGCATATTCACACTGCTAAAAAGCATGTTTAGCGCCACAAGCTAATAGTTTTGTTTAACCTAAGTGTGAATAAAATTAGCATATATATACGACTATATAAACCAAGAGCCATATATAATCAACAAAATGCCAATATCAAACCATAGTCGTACCATAGTAGTAACCCAGTACATTTTCCTTAATGAGCAAACAACCCGTAAGTAAAACCAAACCTATTACAACATGGGTAAAATGTAGTCCAACTGTGCTGAAACACCTTGCATGGTAGGTTGTGGACAAGATAGTAGTTTCACACTCTGAAAATTCATAGAGCTGTAGTAATACAAAACCAATACCTAATATAATACAGAGCAGTAATTTTAAACTAATCTTCTTGCCATAACCAAATTCGTGGTGATAAGCCGTCACACAGATAGAAGAACTTAGTAATAAAAAGCATCCAAACAGAGGTATGTCATCTGATTTAGAAAGATGGCAAGCTTCATCTTCATAAAACCACAGACAACATGTCAACAATGATATAAAAACTATTAATTCTCTTAAGATAAATAATCAATAACCATCTACAAAGTGTGACACCACTAAGCTCTTGGTTTCTAATCAAAGAAAGAATGTTGAGAAACCAAAAAGAATCAAAAAAACTAGTAAGCCAGTTAAATTTCAAAAAATAACCCTCACTAAAAAGAAAAACACACAAAAAGCTTTATATATAGGAAGTCAAGTCATGATGTAATATCTGATTTTTATCAGCTCTTTGACGTGGAAAGACAAAATATTAACTATACTAATATTACCTATGAAAAACACCTGTTTTTAAAAACCCATTTTTAGGCTTAACTTATAGGGAATTTTGAAATCCTATAAGGGTACCCCCTTATGTAAAAAGGAAGAACGCTGAAATACACATAAAGCAAAAAAATATTTTCAACTGGATTATTCCATTAAGATTAATTGAAAAAATATTTAAATTATTTAAAAAAGAACTAAAATAACGCTCCAGACGGAAATTACTTATGTAAAAAATACCTAAACAAGCCGTATTGAAAAAAAAGCTACTTAGATATACTAGGAAATCTTGACCAAATAATAATGAACTAAAATAGGTACTCTTGTTTGATTTAAATAGAATTGAAAGTAGTAATCCCAGTAACTGAGATAGTGTTACAACACCTGAGAAAACAACAAATAAGGGAAGAAATTCTTCCAATTTATACGAAAGAATGAAATTGAATAAACACCCAATTATAACTAAACCCCCTAAGAAAAAAAAAGAGGTTTGGAAACCCGAAGACTGGCCGCTGAATATTTTTGAGACCATAAAAAATAACCGAAAGGAGTATAAGTAGGTCAAAAATACGCATAAGTATAAGCCAATTAAAAACAAAGGGTTGAAACTATATGAGTTTATACTCAATAGATAGTGCTTTGAAAAAAAGACACCTTGAAAAGGCAGTCCCGACACAAATAATATTAAAAGGCAAGGAAGCAAAGAACTAAAGTAGTTTTGATATATTCCCCTATATAATCCAGATTTAATTTGATTTGATCCAGATGAAGAAAGTATATCACCAACAGTGCAAAAAAGCATGCACTTGGCTACACCGTGTCTAAACAACTGGATTAAACAAAGTTCGCCGAAACCCATAAAGTAGTAAACAGCGCATCAACATATTTTGTTACAGGTAGATAAGGCCACTAACTTCTTAACATCTAAGAAAAAAAGGGAACTTAGGGAACTCACCACTATAGTAAAAATACATGGTATTAAGAAGTATATAGAATAATCCGCTTCCAAAAGATAGCCGTAGTGACACAAAAATCAAATACCAGCGGCTACTAAAGTAGATGAATGAACCAAGCACCTTACAGGAGTAGGAGCGCGCATAGCCTCTAACAACCACCTGGTAAAGGGAATACAAGCTCTCTTAGTAGCAATTATCAAAAAAAAACACAGCAAAAAAATTACAAAAGGATACCCCAAATAATTAAATGTTAATCCTATTAGCACAAACAAACCAACATCACCAAAACGTGATCTAACTAAAGTTGTGTTAGCGGCACGAACTCTATCATAAGTTCTATAAAAAAGAATTAATATAAAACTCACAAAACCCAGGTATTCCCAACCCAACAATCTTTTAAACAGGTTATTTCTGATGACAAGTGTGATCATAACCAACACAAAAAAGCATATAAGAGAGTTTAAGTATCTAAACCTCCATTGGAAGTAATGAATACTAAAAAACAGGGAAATAGATACGCAAAAGAAAAGCATCAATAAGCAATATTTGCTACTTGTATCCAGAGTATAAGATATTATATATTTAGTATATTTACCAGATTTTAAGGATATACCTACATAAAACCTTATATAAAAAAAGAAAATTATAAAGAACCCTATAAAAAATAGTGACATCCATTTGGTAGGACATCGTCCAAAATCTATAGCCGAAATATAGGCCTAACCTTTAGTTTACCAAAAACACAAAGGGAGTGATCCCATATTTGGTGCTTAAAACCAACTCATATTAATTCTGACATTTGTGTTAATAAAGCTTGTTATTTAAACAATCCATAAGATTTCAAATCAAATGTGGGAAGACCCTACTTTATATCAGAGAGAGGATTAAACCCCATATTCTACTCCTAAAGCAGACTCATAAACTTCTGACATCTCTGAGGATTCTAGCTAATGTAAGACATTATTAAAAGATTTACAGTCTTCTGTATTAAATTTATACTAAGCCAGCACTAACGAACAAAACCGTCCTTTGTTCTCCTGACAAAGGAAACCATCATAAATCCCAGTATAAGGAAACTACAAACCAGTAAGTACCTTAAACCACTAAACCCGCCACAAAGATAAAAAGAAAATTTAATATTAGAGGAGCTAGGTAAAAACCTCAACATGGAATAGCAACACTCAAAACAAATCCAAAAAAGAAATCAAAACCTAATATAATTTAAATTGTGAGCTTTTTGTGTGTTTGGTACGTGGATTCTTAAAAATATAAATAATATGTACACACCACCTACATAAACCAGATATAATATAAAAGCATACCAGGCATAACCACTATATAAGTAGCAGCTGATACTAACACAAAGAGATCTTAATACTAGTAGGACGCAGTAACCGATAGATTTTCTAACAAAACTGAACAGGGACAAAAAAAAAAAATAAAAACTCAAACTCAGAAGCATAGTTAGCTGGGGGAAACCCCCACTTAAAGCACGAAAAGCTATTATGCTAGGTGTACATCAAGCTAACCCCTATCCCTTAATAATTTCAACAACTATTGGCATATAAGAGTGACCGGCACCACATAATTCCCTGCAATACCCAACAAATACACCAACATAGTCAGGAATACATATAACCTGGTTAATGCGACCAGGTATTGCATCACACTTTATACCCAGGTCAGGTAGAGCAAATGAGTGAATAACATCAGAAGATGTTACCAATAAGCGGTAGGTTTTAGCATAGCTCATTAATAGAGGCTTATCCACTTTTTTAATTATTTGCGTCATATAAGAATCGTAGTTTAAATCATCATATTCATAGGACCAATACCACTGGCGACCAATAACCTTGATAGTCTTGTCTATACCCATCTCAAAATCCTTCAAAATAAACCTCACTTTGTGTATACAAAGTATAAAAACAAGACCAGTGGGTAAAACTGTCCACAAGAACTCTAGATAAGATTTTTCCGAGGGCACACTGATTGTTGTGTGACCCAGGGGCAAAAATATAATAAGGGCTAAGTAAAAAAGAACCCCAAAACTAATAAAAACACATAACCCTAGTGCATAAAACACTACATTAAAATAGAGACTGTTTAATTTCATAAAACCCCATAATAGGGCCTACTAGCCCCAGGTTCCCCTAGGGCTACCATGTTACGACTTATCTCAATTAAAATCGAGATTGACGGGCGGTATGTACCCCAACCAAACTTGATTCAATATAACATTTATAAAATATTTACTAATTAGTCCGAAATGATTATATATTCTTTTTATTATTTTAAGTGTATGGAATGTAATCCTGTGTTTAAGTAGCACATTGACCTAGCTTAAACTGTATAAGTATGCACCAACCATTAAATCTAGGTTGCTGATGTCAAACCGGACGTACACCAACTAATTAACACAGGTAAAATAAAAAGCGGAATATCTTTTACTACACACCATCCCCAATAAAGATTAGTCAGCTGCCAAATTGTTTTAGTTTATTCTAAAATTAATTTATAGTATTATATAGATGAGTATCTAATTCACGTTTAAAAAGAATTTTTTAGTAAGTAAAACCTTATATTATAATAATCCTTAAAGATATGACCCCCAAGGAAAAATTAAGGATTAACTATAAATATAAAATAAGCTGAAGCCACAGAATAACCGCGGATGCTGGCACTGTGAATTATCCGCTTCGTAAACCCCACAACCTTAGCACAGTTGCCTGTCTAATAAAAAACCCATTACTAGCACCCCTAACTTAATTGTCTAGGGGATTACAGAATAGAAAGCTATGTAATTTTGTGAAAGGAAGCTTATTATAGCCACAATTAAACTAATTAAGGGCGGAAAGGATATAAATCCTTACCACTATTTTTGCAAAATAGTGTACTTAGAGTTATCCACCCAAATTAAAACTTTTTCAATCCTTTCGTACTAAAAAAAGCCATATACAGATAAGAGCCAACCTGGCTCACGCCGGTTTCAACTCAACTCATTGGAAATTTAAGGGCCGAACAGGCCTCCTTTTAAAGCTACTGCGCCAAAAAGGTCAATCCAAGTCAACATCGAGGTGGCAATTAAAGGGTTTGATAAGAACTCTAGCCCTTTCTAACCCAGTTATCCCTGAAGTAACTTAATCTATAAACCCCTTTAGGAGGGCCACAAATTAGGTAAAAAACCTACTCTTGCCCCAAGCAAATTAAAAATTTTTAAGATTTCAGGGTCTTTCCGTCTTGTATTATGGTGTTGGGCTCTGTGCCAACAAGCTAATTTCACATTAATGAAAGATAGATAGTAAACCGGTCAAGCCATTCAAACAATCCCCTATTTAAGAGGCAATTAATTATGCTACCTTAGCACAGTCAAAATACTGCGGCTATTTACAGTTATGCACTGAGCAGGCCCTACTACATATATATATAAGTAGAAATGTTTTTAATAAACATACCCGTTTAGTCCGAGAAATCTTTCAGCAATTTAAATACTTATTCTAACATAATCTTTAATATTTAGTTAATGAGCAGAATTTTTGATAGAAGAAAACGTGTAATTAAATGTGTTATAACACACCTGGAAGGTGGAAACCTTTAATCCAACTTAAAGCGACAAGCTAATATCTTACAAACTAGAGAGTATCATCTAAGGAACCCTCTTGAGCATATTTAATAATTCTAAATCAGATATAATAAGAGACGACTGATTTATCACCACTTAACATTAATTAAATATGTGGTCACACACCACAAAATAAAATAAAATATCCTCTTATTTCGGAAAAATAAATAATTATTTTTAATCAATAGATCATGATGCAAAAGGTAAGAAAAAATATAATTAAATCCTTATCTATAATTGTATAAAGGCCCAAAGGGCCATCAATGCTTTACAAAAGCATAATTTTTATTAAACTATTCATACTCAGTTTTTAAAACCGAGGAGACCATCATACACTGTCTGTAGCATACGTTACATGTAGAGGAAGGGGGACACTCATTACTTTTAAGTGAGTTGACCCTCTAGCTCATTGGCCAATGACCACATTCTTCATAGAAGCAGACTCTCATAAAATATACATAAAGATCATAGCACTGACGGCAGATATTAAGCTACCTAGAGTACAGACTTTACTTATTCACCTGAAAGAGGAATCATAAACACACACTCGACGAGGTAACCCGCATATACCAAAGTAATGCATTGGGAAAAAACAAAGATTTACTCCAACCATAGTTACTATGAAATGAGCTTGAAGTCATATCTTTTTTAACCTGTAACCGGTTATTATAGGTCACCACCATATTACTGAAATGACAACACTAGTATAAGACCCTAACGAAAACACATAATGGAAGTGAGCTACTACAAACCAAGTATCATGTAACAATTTGTCAAGAACAGAAGCGGACAAGACAATACCAGTTACACCCCCGATGGTAAATAAAACGATAAAACCTAAAATCCACCATAACATAGGATCCCTACGGTTAATAGAACTACCTACCAACATGTATAACCAAGAAAAAACCTTAATACCCGTAGGAACACCTATAATCATAGTTACAGAACTAAAAAAAACAGTAGTCTTTACATCCATACCCACTGTAAACATGTGGTGAGCCCAGACAACACACCCCAAACAAACAATAGCAAACATAGCAAATACTAATCCTAAATAACCAAAGGGTTCGCAGTTTTTACTGAAAGACATACAAATGTGACTAACAACACCAAATCCTGGTAAAATTAGCACATAAACCTCTGGGTGACCAAAAAATCAAAACATGTGTTGAAATAATACAGGATCGCCCCCGCCCATAGGATCAAAGAAGGAGGAACTGAATTTTCGATCAAACAACAACATAGTAATAGCAGCTGCTAAAACAGGGAGAGATAAAAGAAGTAGTATTGATGTAAATAAATAAGATCAGATTATCACTGAAATATATTCATGATTGATATTAAAATATATTGCAGATTTTATTGTACATATAAAGTTTATAGAGCTTAGTATTCTAGATACTCCAGCTAAGTGGAGAGAGAACATTAAGTAATCTGTTCCAGAACCTGATCTAAAAACCCCTCCAGAAAGGGGGGGATAGAAAGTCCAACCAACCCCACTTCCCTTAAAAAGGCTAGTAATTAAACAGATAGAAGAGGGAAGAAGGAGTCAGGCCCTCAAAGCTTTTAACCGTGGGAGATTCAAGTCAGGTAAATTAAGTAAAAGAGGGATAAGGTAGTTCCCAAAACCTCCTATAAGAACAGGCATTAAAAAGAAAAAAATCATTATTATACCATGACTGGTTATAATCTGATTATACACCTCTGTAGGGATAGTTTTTTTATAACTATCTCCCATTTTTATACGTATTAATATTCTAAGACCTAAACCTATAAAGCCAGCTCAAACCCCAAGAAAGGAGTAGAGCATACCTATACGCTTGTGGTCTATAGTAAACAACCAGGAATAAACTCCATTAATGGAAAACAT